ACCACGCAATTCAATTAAAGGAGCAGAAAAAAGGGGGGGGGTCAAAAAAAAACAAGTAGAGAAAAATTAGACAAAGTTATATACAAGTCACTACCCCCCCTTGGTATTTCTTTAATTGAATTTCATTTGATTAGACGGAAGTTCCTTAAAAACTTCCGCTTTCTTTAAAAGATTCTGAACAGTTCCTGTGGGTTGAGCGCCTTTTTCAAGGAAATATAAAATAACAGGAACATTTAAATAAGTTTGATTCTTCATTGGATCATAAAAGCCTACTTTTCTAAGATCTTTTCCTTCTCTTCGGGATCGAACATCAATTGCAACGATTCGATAGACGGCTCATTGGGATAGATGTAGATGAACCATACCCCCCCTAGAACCGTATAGGAAGTTTTCTCCTCGTACGGCTCGAGAAAAAATGATTTGATTCAAAATTTTGTCTATGTATGCAATTCTAATACTAATAAATTAAATTAAATGACAAATGGGCCTATCAAATCAATTAGACTATGATTTCAGTCTTTTTTTTCTTCCTGAAAATGAAAAAGAAACCACTCGTACTCATAACTCAAGTTGGATAACTCTCAATCAAATAGCTCAAAGGAAAAATCTTTAGCCAATTTTATTTATTGAGTAGTCTTTACTCCCTTTTGTTTGTCTCGTTTAAACTATTTCAAATTTTATTTGGATTCTTTAGTCTGATCCAGTTATTGAGACTATCGAGACAATTAAAAAGGTGTTTCCTTGTTCTTAGATCCTTTATCCTTATTTTTAATCAGTGGGTTTAGACATTACTTCGGTGCTTCTTAATCCTTTCAAAATGGTAGCAACATACCCTTTGTTTGATTTCTTTCTATCAAAGAACCCTATGGACAGTTGATTCCCGCATGATACACTTTGAATCGAAAAATTTTGATCAATTTCAACAAGTTTTGCTTTTGAGTTGGAAACTTGCTCGAATTGGATCCTTTCGATTTCTATATATGTTCCATATATTTACGAAGTTGTTCCAATTGATTGGCATTAACCCTAGATCCTTGCCCCCGAGAAATGAATTAATACTTTCTATTCGAGCTCCATCGCTCCATCATGGACTATTTACAACCCAACAAAAAGCGAAGGGTTCAAGTGTAGCAGAACAAACAATGTCGAGCCAAGAGCACCCTCATTCCTAGATAAATCAAAAATGGTGGATGTAAAAATCCACAACGGATCGTGTCCTTCAAGTCGCACGTTGCTTTCTACCACATCGTTTCAAACGAAGTTTTACCATAACATTCCTCTAATTTGGAATTTGGAACCGGTATGGAATTGATTCAATTATGGAATCATGAATAGTCATTGGTTCAGCTGTCCACAGACATCGTAATCTAGACTTTTTCTTCTATATATGAATATATGATACGTGGGCAGTTTTTCTGAAAAAGTCTTAGCAAGACGGCATTTTAAACATATTTTTAACTTTTTAACATACATAAATAATATTATATAGATAATAGAAAGAAATAGAGAAACAAATAACTTTTTGAATCTGCATCTTCCGGTGACTCAATAGGATAGATTAAATGATTTCCTACTTTTTCAAAGATTCCACGTACAAGGAATCATTAAAAATATTTTATTTAAAAAAAATCTTTCTAATTGAAATTGAAAAAGTTTCCTGTTTAGACATCATTATTAAATTTGATTTAATTTGAAGAAAATTGGACTTATTGACTCATCACTGATTTAATTTCAAATAGAAATTTGAAATAGATCAAAGAAAAAAAGAAAGAAATCTATTTTTTCATTTTTTTCATGAGATGTATAAAAAAATGATGTATGTTAAGATTTGAATCTTTATTCTTTTCATCTGATTACGAAAACCAAAATCGAAAAAAATAGGGAAGGGTTTTCGTATCTATCAGATAGACTGAGCAGTTGTCACTGTTCTAGATATTCTATAATCTAGAATATCTAGAACAGTGAATATCTATAATTTCAGTTTAAATAATTTATTAATTAATTTAAGGATTACAAATCTTTTTCACAAAAACCCAAAAATTAATTATTGTCATTGAAATAGAACGATCCATAACCATATAAGCTAAGCATTTCCTCATTTTATATGATTATATGATTGATATGTATTTGGTTTAACTTAACATGACGTGGGGTTGAGTACTATTTCAATAATCGACTCTTGTCATAAAGTGAATAAAAGGGATAGGATAAATCACCCCTGCCTCAATCGTTACATCGATTTCAAATTTTTCATTAGAGTCAAACACAAAATACCTAAATCAAATGAGATTCAAAGAAAAAACGCCGGCTCCATAACACATTTCTATATAATATGGAACTTGATCATTTGTTAATGAAATTCGAACAGACACAGATATTAAAATTAATATGGATTAACGCCTATCTACCCCCCACTTCTTTCTATGGGAATAATGGAGCATAAAAAACGGATCTTCGCTGGGACGGAAGGATTCGAACCTCCGAATAGCGGGACCAAAAC